GTTATTCGCGAAGAAAAGGCAGCGAGCGGTTCTTCGCTTAGTAGAGCTACCGGCCGCCGGACGACGACCGCTTCTTGTTCTCGCCCAGCCGCTTCTTTTGATTTGATTATTATTTCTAATCCTAGACTAAAGAAGACGCTCCTGAATCAGCGCAGGGCCAAATCAGCAGCAGGAGAACTGTACTAACCTGCCGCCGGTTACTTTCTCAGGGCTCCGCAGGAGAAGAAAGAAGGTCCGGGTCAAATTTATAATGAAGCGAAGGCCCCCTTACTCCCTATTCTCTCTTAAAGCTTTATAAAGCTTTAAGAGGTTAAGAACTATTGACTGTAACCCATAGCAGTTACAGTCACTCAATGGAAATGTTCGCCTTTGGAATGAAGATGGATGAGCAGGCACTTGAGCCTGGAACTGATGAAATTCGGGGAAAACATGGAACCGGTCACTATACTGGGGGGCGAGACATGACCGCGACTTAAGATTCAAGTACCGTTGAAAAGACTAAAGGAACGGGGGGAATGACTACCTGTAATAAAGCACAGGCTAATACGAGCCGACCAGAAGAAGCAAGGCTTAGATTACCAGATCCTGGACACAATCTTCCTAGAGATGGAGAGCCCCTTGCCTCGCCTTTTCTAGCCTCTCCTTCTTTCTTGCTTACCTAGCTCTTGTCTTAGTGACTCTTCCTCTTTTCTAGGTTTCTTTTTTCTGAGTGTTAAAACGGTAGATTTCTCATTTGCCAATGAATGCCCCGATTCGATCAATAATGGGATTCTTGGCTAGAAGAAAGGTTCTGTGACATGGACGCCCAGCCCAACTAACTCGGTCGGTTGGCCCACCTAACAGATGATGAGATTCTCGATCGATTTGATCGAATTTGGAAAAGTCTTTATCATTATTCAGAACAGTGGAGCTTTCGATCAAGATGTTCTCGCCGGGCTCACGCTCGAATCGGAACCTTTATGCGTTCGTAGGCTTTCGACTCAATCTAATAGCCGGGCGCCAATAAAAGAGAAAGTTTTCGCATGGGCTCATCATCTGATGCAGAACTTATTTCATAACCACCATCCATCACCAATCACATCCCACTTCAAACTTTTCGATTCCTCGGGTAGGGGTAGCCTCCTCTATAAAGGCATTCCAGCTTCAGAGGCAGGTGAGCCGGGGCAGGAAGGAGTTTGACTGCTGGGATGGGATCGGATCCTACTCGAAGCACTCCACCACGAATAAGAGTCTTCGGGTTGGATAGGCAGTAGAGATAGGAACTTCTATCTGTAGGGCGGGCTTTCAATACAGAGATGCACTACTCCATCTGGAAAGGGCTTTCCCTCGTGGGGAAAGAGAAGAACCCCTTATTTAAAGGTAAGGCCAGAAGGGAGTCAAAAATCAATAGACAAAACCCCTTCCCGGCCGACGGGACTCTACGTCTGGGTCTTATTCCATCTCAAACTCGGATTAGGAAGAGTGCCCTTGAACTACAGATCAATCAGAATAATAATAAATACAAGAAAAGAAATGGATTCTCCTGCCCGAGCTTTCCGATCAACCAATCCCCTATTTCAGGGACATCTCTTTGTTAGGTAGGGCCAGGGATCACTAATTCGTCGAATGAGCCCATCCCTCTGGCCTATCATTTATTGGTCGATCCGGCTGGCGGCTCCTGCATCTCCTGCGTCTCCATGGGGCCCCTTCATACAAGTTTGTTGCTAGGAGTCCCTCTCTCTAGTCGAATCAATAATCAATAGAAGTTTACTGACCTGGCTCTTCAATCGACGATCTACTGCTCCCTCTTAGTTGCAGATGCCCATGCTTTGATTCGAAAGCCCTAGCCAGTGATGAATCCCCAGTAAGATCGGAGTATTGAATTCCTCCTCCCTTCAGTCCAGTTTGAACCCGTCCCAGCAACGAACACCTTCCTACTGCAAGGTGAGGCCCTGCCCTTCCCCTAGAATCCACTCCGGGTCGGAGGAGCTGCTAGTCCAACTCCTTGAGCTGCCGAGATATTGAACAACGAACATTTGATTGAATTCCTTGCCTCACCCTGGGATGAGAGGGAAGGTCGATTTGACTCGAATCCTGGACCTGATCTTTAATCCTACATCGATTAATGATGCGATGGGAGAAGTTTTGATTTTGTCATTTTTTCATCAATTCTGGCCCAATCGAGGCTCGTCCATGCCCAATCCCAATGGACAAACCTTCGATCCGCCCCTATCTCTAAAGGGGCTTATGCACTCACTCCACTCGTTACCGCTAAACGACGAAGCCAGGAGCGGAAGGAGGGACTTGAACCCTCAACCTCAGCCTTGGCAAGGCTATGCTCTACCATTAAGCTATTTCCGCCAGCTACGGTAGTGGCGAAGCACTACTGAGCAATTCACGTATCGCTTGATACGGACGACTTCTGTTTTTCCGCCGGACCACACTCTTGACCTCCGATCGAGCTACGAGCACGAGTAGGTAGGCGTCTAGGGGGAGGGGCGGCAGGTTCTGGGAAGGAAGGGGGGCCCCTCTTTTTGCTTCGCGCCAGATGAGATGATGATTAGTGGGTCAGGTCCAGTGTGTGCTCTTGATCACAATCACTAAAGGGCCGGGCTGGCTGGGCTGCCCTTTCAATCAATCTCCGGCCGCTATTGGTGCGAGTTGTAAGGAGTCTTGGTCTCGAGTCGAGCTGGGGCGTCATTTCATTCTCGTAACGGGAGTGAGTGCACCGCAAGACCAGACAAGTTACTCCCTCGCTGCGGCGGCATCTGTCTTTTAAGTTAAGTCATTTCCTAAGACGGCTCCTCTTATTCTACGATAATCCAAGCAGCAGCTCCACGAGCCCCCTCGGAACCAGTCGATTCCTGGGCCTCTCCCCTCTCGGTTGGCGTTTGCCAGCCACTAGAGCAAGTAAGAGAACCTACAGTGAATGAACTTAAAGAACCGCAGATTTTGACCGGATTGTACACCTTTGTGTCTGGCTATGTATATGGATGTGCATAAAGAAGGGACGGGACATCTCCCTCCGGGGGGGAAGAGAGAGGGAATAAGCTGCAGCGGCACCTCACGAACTTCTTACTGGGGCAGCACCATCCTATATAGGCATTTGCGAGTGTTTGGATGCACGTGTTTTGTTCATATTCCTGCGCAGTTAAGAGAGAAATTGTCCCCAAGGCAACCACTTGTGTCTTTCTTGGATATGCTCCGTCCGGGTATAGATGCTATGACGTGAAATCCAAGAGAAGAGACTCGATGTATCCTTGAATGTTCTCTTTAATGAGGTCGCCTCATATTTTCCTTAACCTAATTAATCAGCCCCGGGCGAGAATGGTGATGGAGATGTATTGCGGCCTTCTCCTGTTCATCAACTCGAACCTCATTCTTCTGCAGTTGATGTTACGGATCAGCCTCACTCTTCAGGCCAGCATCTTCTGCCGATTGTCAGCCTGTTCAGGTGACCTCAGAGGATTCCAGTCACCCGGCACAGCATGTTTATTCTCGGCGGCGATTACATTATGTTTCCCAGGCTAAGACTACTCCAGAAGATCAGCAGTCTAGCCCAGTTGCTTCCCTTCCAGTCGCTTCCTCAGATTCTGGATCCCTCTCTCAGGTTCGTCGATCCTCTCAAGTTTCTTATCCTGTTGAAGGATTTTTGTCTTATCTTATGAATCGTTTTCCCCAAAACATCGAGCTTACCTCATGTCAGTTCAATCTTCTCATGAACCTGAATCATTTGCTGAAGCCTTCAATCATTCTTGCTGGAGAGATGGTATGCAGGAAGAAATCAATGCCCAGGAAAAAAAGAAAAAGACTGTTTCTCATTGCATTGCCTGCAGGGAAACAAGCCATTGGCTGCAAGTGGATTTACAAGATCAAGCATAAAGCAGATGGCTCGGTAGAGAGATACAAAGCTAGATTAGTAGCTAAAGGATTCCTTCAAGAATATTGGGTCGAGCCCCTTTAAAGAAAGATAGGGGAAACATTTGCCCCAGGTTGCTAAAATGACCACCATTCGTGGCATTCTTGCCTTGGCTGCCATAAAAAAAAGGGTAGCCCTTATTTAAACTTGACGTGAAGAATGCCTTTCAACAACATAAGGGAAGGGGGGATCCGCAAGAATAAGTTTCTATTCAGCCTCCTCCAACTCCAGGCTTCTCTTCTCCTAGGAATCCTAACTTGGTATGCAAGCTCAAGAAAGCGATTTACGTTAGGCCTCCGACAAGCTAAAGCAGGCACCAAGAGCTAAGAAGGGGGCCCGCTTTCAGAAATTTAGCTCGTTTCTCACTGCTTCATTTTTGATAAAGGGTTCCACTGTAGCCGTGCGGATTCTTCCATGTTTGTTCGTCGACGTCATGGTCGTTGCCCCTCATCCTTCTTTTATACGTTGACGACAACATTCTCACCGGGAATGATTCTTCTCTTTTATTTGATTTCATCAAGGAGCTTGGCAACCAATTTGTCTCTTTCATCAGCTGCATTACTTTCTCGACATGGAGGTATCTCGCTCCACCTCTGGACTTCGCCTAACCCAAACAAAGTATACTCTTGAATTCTTATCTCGTCCATCCTGCCCTGCGCTACGCCTATATCTCCAGGTGCCAAGCTATCCGCCCCTACTCCTATAAAAAAAAAGGCAGGCTGCCCTGACGACCGACGCTCTACCTCGGGCTTTTGTTCTTGGTCGGAATCTCATTTCCTGGAGCGCTAAGAAGCAGCCCCTTACTCACCTCTTAATCTATAAAAAAAGCCCTATTAGTAAAGCTTTGAAGCAAGCTGCTAGAAGTAGCGCGCTAGCGCTTTACTAATATAATATCAAGTAAAGGCTCTTCTCATCGAGAGTAGGTTCTTTTCAGGTACAAAAAGAAAATCAACATTTGATACCTCTTCTGACTTTCCGTTATCCAACAGAAATGAAACATTCCCTCGGCCTCTGATTACAGTCGAAGTGCCATTGCCCATATATATGAAGAACCTAGTTCTTCAATCATATCTGCACCTTCAAATTCTTCCTTTCGGAAGAAAATATGATGCGAGGACCCGATCCACCAACTATCTGAAATGTTGGCAAACAGGGCCATAGTAGTGACCAACACTACCTTTTCCTGATCATCATGGCTTTTTCCCTTTGCCCTTCTTTTATGGGCACTCAAAACTCAAGTGACCTTTCTTCTTGCAGGACCAACACTCTATGCAGGTCCTTCTGCACTCACTTTGTGCTTTTTCTTCTTTTGAAACATATTATTTTGCGTAGCATTAGTCTTTTTTTCAGACTGCTGTTCAAATCTCTTTTCAGCTTCCGCCTAAAGAAAATGGTCAGATCAACCATAGTTAAAGGAGGAGTTTCACGGGTTGTCAAAGACTCAAACGACTTCAGCAGACTTTCCGGTCACTGATCACGATCCGTTATTTTTACTCTCACTGCTAAAAATTTTGAGAAAATCTTCTCCATCTTGTCTAAGTGCTGAGACACGCTCGTCCCCTCTTGCATCTTGCTTGGAAAAAACCGTTGCCGAAGAAACTTCATGTTTACCATTGTCACTGACTCATACATTCTCTGTGGAGTCTCCCAGATTTCTCATGCAGACTCAATGTCTCCCACTGAAACTAGTACCTTATCCTTGACCACCATTAGATTAGCACAGCTTCGAAGAACTTTTTTTTTACTTTCTACAACTATGGATGCTGTTCATATGCTTTCTTTTGTTGTTTGGCTACAACAACATCAACTTGATTGAAGAAGCCATTAGCGCCAGATCTGCGGGCTTCTCTTTTTTTTCTCAAGAATGAAAAAAAAAATATCCTGTTCTTTGAGAAGCAACTGCATTCTCATCTTCCAAACATCTACATTTAGAGGTTCCATTTTGCGATGCTTGACAATCGTATGCGTTAATGCAGTAATCATATCAGCAACCATAGATCCAGAAGACTGTATCGCTACCATATCCGCACAACCTGGGCTCTCATACCAGATGATAACAATCTTTAGCTGAAAGAAAGAAAAAAGAAATTTCTAGGAATGTGCAGAGCTGAGACCTGCTGTTGTTGAGTGGCAGCAAATGAGAAAGACATATAGTTTGATTTGATTCGAAAAACTATATATATAAATATGAAAATAGAAAACTCTTTGAGATCACTCCACTATCTCTAGACAACGGATTTCTTCGACGTGTGTGTATCCTACTCTCATCTCAAAACCCAACCTCAGAAAAACAGCTGGCTTTCCCTTCATTTGGTTGTGCCCTTTGATTGAGCCCTTTTAATAGACCCAACAGATCCCCCAAGGGGCGTGTATAACTACCTCATAGATAGCATCCACAAGACACTGAATTAGCCTAGAAATGGATGCATCTTTTTGCTATCTCTCACGACCTTTCGGTCCCCAGTTTCACTGGAAAATTGGAAGGTCATAAACTGCCCTCTACAGTTGAAAATGTGAAACGGTGCTAAAGCAGGACCCGTGACTATGAAAAATGACTGCCCAACCGAGACATACTCTAATATCTTCAAACACTGGATCTGCAGATCTACGTGTATTCCAAAAATCTGGTCTTCTTCAATCAGGTTCTCAAACCAATCAGGGAACTTCCAAAGACCATACGATTTAATCCCAAACTATTTCTGGCGGAACCTTCCGAGAAAAACCACGCTGAATTTTTGCGAAATTATGAGACTTATTGTTTCAAAGCGGCGAAAACTCGAGATACTTTTCACTTGTCTTCTGCGAGTCTGAGACCTTACTTCTGCGACTACTCGACTTTTGCAAGCCCTTATCTCGACAAAATCTCCTTAAAGTCTCCTCTATCTCAGAGCCTTTTCTAAAAAAAAAACCAATAGCCCTATAATGGATTGAGTTACATAGTGCCACCCAGGTTTTTTCCCACTTTTTAGAAGTTCATGTGCACGCATGCATGTGTCATCACCTCATTGGTCGGAGGTCCCTAGAATCAAAATAAATGGGATTCTTTTTCTTTTTATATTTAGATTTAGAGTTTTTCTTAGAAGAGAGAAAGGGTACGCTCTCTAGAAGATTTGCTCGGGGCTGTTCACTTTCACTTGGTCGCCTGGTATTGGTATCTTTGCTTGCGGGGGCAGGAATGGAAACGTCTGAGAGAGCGCTTCGCGAAAGAATCGTGTGGCCCGGTGAAAGGTTTCCCGTTTGGGTTTCCGGCCCCCCTGGTCTTCACCTAATTGTGGAAGGAAGAGGGGAGGTGTGTTGATACTCAACTCTCTCTCTCGCGCCTTTCTTCAGCTTGTTCCTGTTCGTCTATTCGGGACGGGCAGGCAGCCCACATACATGAAGAGAAGAAGAGAGGGGGAGGTTCTCCTTGACATTAAGGTGTCAAGGCGTTCGGAGAAGGCCACAAGTGGAAGCAACCGATGCTTTGGTCATTCAGTTGACTCCTTGCTGCCAGTCCGTGCTTGCTGTCATGCTGGCAAAAGCAGGGGTTTCGGCCGGTTTTACCTACTATTGGATTTGAACCAATGACTCTCGCCGTATGAAAGCGATACTCTAACCGCTGAGTCAAGTAGGTCAAGCTGAGTCAAGTCAGAGAAAATGGACCCCTATAAGAGAAAGCCGCGCAACCAGAGTTCCCCTTACTATACAAGGGGGGCGGAGCGCTAAGAAAGAGAAAGCGTTATCACTATACGAAATGAAGCTGCGGCTAGCACGCTAAGATCAACCACTTGGAGAACGTGAAGCCTTTCTTTCTCGGTCGTCTGTCTTAATATAAGTGGATTCCGATTCATGCGGTCGTTTTCTGCTGCATTGGTGTTTTCACTCCCCACTCTCCACCATAACAAAATGTTTCCACTATATCTCAGGAGTAGTCAAAGGGCGGGTCCGAGTAGGAAAAAATTCACTAAACTAAGAAGTAGGGCATACAACAATGGATCAATTCATTCAACAAGATCCGTTCGGATCGGACCAGGATGAATGGGATTGGTCTGACCTTTCGCTCGGATGTAAGACTCCCACCGCCGACGGATGTCCCATGCCACGCTTCGTGAACAGCTATGCCCGAGAATGAATGAATTGTGATATAGCGCCGAATAAGCCACTGCTCTATTCCCGACTCGAAATCTATAAAGGACTTTAAGGGAGAGAAAATAGGGGGCCCTATACCATACATCCTGCTGCCTCGGGACGACTGCACGTTACATCATAGCAGCACGACCAAATGAAGGCGGAAACTCCTTGTATAGGTTGGGCGTTCCTGCGCACCCGGCATCCTGCAAGAAAAGGCCCCTTACTATAGAACAAAGCAAGGGATTGAGCTGCGTGTTAGCGCATCCGTTTTCTTTCTCGTTAGCGCTTTAGTTATTGAAAACTCAAGGAAATTTGATATATGTATTCTATTAATGCGCTCAAGCATGCGAAGAAAGCAACAAGCGAGAAAAGCCCTTTACTAATAACATAGAAAGGTTCCAAACAAACCTATCTTACTAATAATAAGAAAGGGGCAAGCCAAAACCTACTCCTAACAAGTAGCTGAGTTCGGCTTTCGGGGCTACCTACTTTAGAGCTTATGTAATATATAAAGAAGAGCCCCCTTAGGGCCTTTTTGTTTAAGGGCCTCTCGCCTTTTTGAATAGAAGGAAGTGGGATAGCGGAGGTGATTTCGGTAAACCGATGCATGAGCTGAGGCTCCCATGTCCCGCCGACCCTCCGAAAAAGAAAGGTTGTAAAACGGCTCATAGGGAGTCAGAAGCAAGCAGAGTCAAAGGCGGGTCAAACTCACATAAGCAGAGGGGGAGACACATTCATGAAAAGCGAGAAGCCGTGCCGTGGGGGACTGACCAACTATGAATAGATCTTACTTTCGGGTAAGAATAGGAACATCTATTAGTCCGTATCGTGGGTCTACTTGTTACAAAAGGCGAACATCCCCATTCCAAAACATTCACATAGGTCCTCAGGCAGGCAAAGGGGACGAAAATACTTTATTTACCTTTACAATATTCCGGAATGTATCATGGCCCTATCTATTCATCTTTTTATTAAAAAAAAAGAGTGACGCATCTCTCCGGGGCCGGGGGAACAAATAGGCGTGGGGAAGAGGTGGAGGGGGGCTACGAGCCCTCTCCCGTTGCTGTTCCCGGACTACCCATCCCTTCCTTCCCCTTCGACCCCGGCCTGGTGAGGTCCGATGAGATCAGATCTCTCGAACGAAGTGAAGTGATAGGAAGAGAAGACTGCTGGCGGAAGATCTCTATTCATTACACCCCCTTGTAAGGGGAAAACGGAAGTGCGCCCCTGCGCACCAGCTGAAGGAAGGAGCTTTTGAAGCTTACCTTATTATTAGAGAAAGGGGAAAGAAAGGGTTCCAAACAAACCTATCTTACTAATAATAAGAAAGGGGCAAGCCAAAACCTACTCCTAACAAGTAGCTGGATCGAAGTAGAACATTCTCCATCCGCCCGCCAGCAGCAGAGGGGGTTCGATTCCCGTTATACGCGATGTGGCGAAAAAGACTTTTTCAACGAGATAGGCCTTGCCCGCATTAAGATTTAAAACTTGTCGTCTACTTTCAGGAAATGTTCGGAACAGAGAACTTACAATAATACAACGCCGCATTCTCCGAAGATTGAGGAACAAGAAGAGATCTATTAAGAGAAAGATTTATCCGAGAGAAAATCTTAACAGTTACATCCAATCACAAACTACACGAAAGTTGCCCCTTTTTCATGGGGATTTACCCATCACAGAGATGCACAGAGGAACAGAACGAACTTCATATATCCCTTTTCCACTCAATCCAGAAACAAGATCGGACGTTATTCCGGTTCGTCTCCATTTTTGTGAAACTATTCCTCAAGCAAGGCAGCCGATAAGTCATCGAAGGGTTTGTGTGAATAATGGAATGGTAAGCATTACTCATTTGAAAGTCTTCTGCAGTGATCTAATATCTTTTCAAAAAAATGATACAAGAATCCGAGGTGAAGAAATAAGGAGATCTTTCTATATCGAAATATCAGTTGAAAAAATAATAGGAAAATTCCTGGATCACCCGGTAAGAATGTGGAGAAGAACCAAAACAGAATGGTTCCACCTACTCAAAACTAAGAGGGGATGCCGCCTACTACTAAAATCCCGGTTTTTGCAACAGTTGCGTTCTTCTATGCAAGAAGAAGATTTAGAAAGAACAAAGAAGTTTGGATCCGAAAAAGTATGCTTAGGCAGTTCCTTCGCTGAGCACAACAGAATGAAGAGGAATTTGTATCATTTCAAATCCCTATTCTTATCGAAGAGAAGGAACGAGAAAAACCGAAATCTTCCTACTCGAACAAGAAGTCCTATAGTTTACAACTCTTCTTTATATAGTAATTCGACCTATTGCTCCGCACCCCCCCATCAGTTTACTATGAAGAGAAGAATCAAAAGGATTGAACTACCTACTCATTATTCGGAGGTGAATCATAGAACACCAAAAGCTGTGGTATCTTATGGACCTAACATAGGTCACATCCCTCACGACATAAGATTGAAAGATCTAAACCTTCTTCTTCGGAGCGGAAACGGACGTGGCCAAAACATATAAAGATCGGCGTAGTCGCTCATAGGGACATATCTATCCGGATAGAGGATAGTCTAGATCGATTCATAGATGGATTTCTATCCATATAGATAGGTATCTCCGTGGATAGAGATAAAGATATGGATCTATCTAGATCTTGATTCACTATTTCCATTTTTTTTTCTTTTTCTTGATTCTGATTGATTGCCTTTTTTTTTTACGACAAGTTTTAAATCGGCAAGGAAACATCGTTTTTCAATTATTACTTGCTGGGTCGGAGCGTAGACGAGCGAGTAGAGCCCAGGAAACAGGGAAGCCCGTCATAGAGCAGTCGACTAGAAGTAGAAGACTGCTGGCCTGAGAGAAGGCGGCCTCTCCCGGGAAACATGGCCCAATTTCTCTTCTTTCTTTTTTTTTTCGGGTTTCTTTATTTTTTCAGGGGCCCAGAACGCTAAAAGGTGGGGGAGAAGCAAGCCGAACCTCTGATCGACCTAGACACATAAAAAATTCTCGGCGTCGAAAGATATTTTATTTTCCGTAAGTAACTCAGTGAGTGCTTTCTAAGGCTTGGAAGAAGAAAATGAAATACGAACAACCGCGCTGGTCGTAATAGATCGACTTTCATGCTAGTTCTTGCTCCAGCATGAAAGTTCCATTTCAGGGAAGGACGACGTACCATGATACTTTCTGTTTTGTCGAGCCCTGCTTTGGTCTCTGGTTTGATGGTTGCACGTGCTAAAAATCCGGTACATTCCGTTTTGTTTCCCATTCCAGTCTTTCGCGACACTTCAGGTTTACTTCTTTTGTTAGGTCTCGACTTCTTCGCTATGATCTTCCCAGTAGTTCATATAGGAGCTATAGCCGTTTCATTCCTTTTCGTTGTTATGATGTTCCATATTCAAATAGCGGAGATTCACGAAGAAGTATTGCGCTATTTACCAGTGAGTGGTATTATTGGACTGATCCTTTGGTGGGAAATGTTCTTCATTTTAGATAATGAAACCATTCCATTACTACCAACCCAAAGAAATACGACCTCTCTGAGATATACGGTTTATGCCGGAAAGGTACGAAGTTGGACTAATTTGGAAACATTGGGCAATTTACTTTATACCTACTATTCCGTCTGGTTTTTGGTTCCTAGTCTTATTTTATTAGTAGCCATGATTGGGGCTATAGTACTTACTATGCATAGGACTACTAAGGTGAAAAGACAGGATGTACTACGACGAAATGCTATTGATTTTAGGAGGACTATAATGAGGAGGACGACAGACCCACTCACGATCTACTAAAGGGCATGTAGCTTGATTGGTTCGAATCCAAATCGTGATTCTGTGATTTGAGTTGAGGCACCCCCACCTCAGGGCTCAATTCACTTATAGGTAGGCGCGCCCTCTGGCGTTTACCCCCCTATGCCCAAACCGGACTCCCTTGTTTTTCTTGGTTGGGAAAACCCACCAGTACCCGTCCAAAAAGTCTCCTCTCAGCTTAACTCGGAGAAGAGCAGAGCGGACATAAGCAAAAAACCCCATGAACAAATTTCTTTCGATCTGTCACAAGCTTCTTTTCGCACTTTCGGTTAACAAAAAGGAGAAGGGGAACGAGCTTCCCTCTCCCACTAGTACAATGAAACCTGTTCCCAAAAGCTCCCCGTCGTCGCTTAAAGCAGAACGACTTGAGCGATTAAAATGACAAATGTCTTCCAAGATCCAATTAGATTCCCAGAAAGTAGGGCTAAAGTCGATTCTATTTTCTAGAGATAAAGGAAAAGAAATGCCTTTGCGAATGCCTGAACAACCTTTAGAAAGGAGCCCTATACTGGCTAAAAGAGTAATGCTCTTCAAGCCGCCCGGAAGCCTCCTCGCTGCTATTCATTCTAACCTTCGTCCAAAAAAAAAGAATCTTTCGGCCAATACCGGACCGAGGACTGGCCGATCTGTTCCCGTACTGGGTGTCGTCCCTCATGCAACAGCCCTACAGAAGTCACCTTGATCTAATGTTGAGTATCTCCCTCATTCTTGGCTCCTTTGCTTTTTGGGAATTGATACCTCAGGTCATCATCACGGTGGATCCCACTGCAGCTCTTAGCCCAATTAAAGTAGCGCTGATGAAGCAAACCATGATCGAAAACCCTAATCTTCTCCGTTGCCCAGCTCGAACCAACGATGTGATGATAGAATACCAGGCGATGAAGGCAAATATTAATGTCGAGGAGTTCCGGTTAGATGCGGGAAAGCGCGCTTTGGCCATATGTTAAACTTTCCCACTAGTCTAAACTTTCCGCTTCTGCAATCGGGAATAGGTCTGAGGTCAACTGTACAGTAATAGGTTTAAACTGCTTGGTCAACGCTCATCCCTTGTTTAACGAATCGCTTCTTTAAAAAGTATCTTTCTCCTCTGCCTGTGAACCCCTTCTCTTTCTTTTCATTCCAGTAAATGCGGTCTGGTCTGTCCATTAGTTCTTCTCTATTGTTTCTTTGATTTAGTAGAAAGCCCGGAAAAAACCATCTCATAGGTCGTCCTCAGTACGAGAGGTCAATTCAAATGCGAATATAGGCCTTATTTCAGCGGATCTGTGCAAATAATCGAAACAAGTAAGTAATAATATTTTAAAGGTCTGTTGATGATCATCGGTCCTTATTTTCATTTAATAGTTCGATTCCCGGCCCCCGGTCATCTTTCTTCTAGCTTTTAGTTCTGTCTGGCGATTCCTTTAAAAAAATATGTTCTACGTCCCCTGTTAGTGTTGGTCCTGTCCCGTACTCTATCTATCGATCTTATCTTAACTGGATCAATCGCTTTGTCGGAACTCTTCCCTTGCTTGCTTCACTTCATCTCGCCGATAGTATGGCACATTCTTTCTTTAGTAACAAACTGTAGTAACAAGGCTTGTTCAAACAAAAGATCAGAGGAGGTACTACGGTCAATGAACTATTGATTTGAAAGCGTAATCCGGGCTAATATTTCAAAGCGGTTATCCGCGGCAAAGGCTTCTGTAACTGTGGAAAAGGCTGTGCTGTGCCTAACTTCTTTTTTAGAATTGTAAATAGAGCAACTTTCCCTCTTTTGCCCGCCGTGCCCTACCGACTTAAAGCAGTCCAAAATATCTGTCTGCCTGCCTCAATGCTCGCTGACTTACTGGCCACGTTACTGAGTTCCTAGGAACGAGCAAGTCAGATTTTTCGCCCCAACGACAAAGGAACGGGCATTTTCGGGGACTAGCCCGCTTCCCATTAATCAAGAGGGAAATTCCTCGCACATAATTAAGGGAGCCATTGAAAGGTGACTGAAACACCAGAAACGGCGACTACCCGAGCTAATGATAGAGGCAAGAACACTTTCCGGCCAAGTCCCATTAATTGATCATAACGATATCGTGGAAATGCTGCACGGACCCATATATATAGGAACGGAAACAGAATCACCTTGATACTAAACCGGATCGAGCCCGGGATCTTCTTGAAAATGGGAAGATCTAGGATAGGCGGCCAACCTCCTGGAGAGAGCGATGTGCATGGACCAGGTGAGTAGGGATGCAGCTCCGTGGACCGCTCGTCGGTCCTGATAGGTGGTGGTATCACACCCTTCTCAAAGGAACCGTACGTGACACTCTCGCGTCATACGGCTCCGTCCCGGAATCAGGACCTCCCCTTTCCTTTGACCAACGGGTCCTCGAACCAAGCGGTCTGGCCTCCACCTTAACGGATCCATACAAATAAATGATTTAAGCCCACCCATTATACTACTGGTCTAACAAGCTCTTTAAAAATCTCTCCACCTTTCGATAGTGTTTCACTTTATCGAAATTGGCCAGATGCTCAATCTCCTGGCTTGTTTTGGAATCCACGTCATAAAAGGAAATGGCCATATTTTCCGCCAAATAACTGAAATTCTCTTCATATTAAAATTGTGGATATTCCGGGGGGTGGAACAGTACCTTTGTAGGTGCTTTTCCAGAACACTGGTCAGCTTTTTAGTGGAAATCTCCCTTTCCTCCTCCGTTTCATTAGGCGGGAGATGAGAGGATGGTGGTTGGTGGGAAGGTCCTGCCCCATCGCGCGCCACCCCAGGGATCGAAGAATTCACCGACGTGTCCTCCTTTTCTGTTTCGGAAAAAGACTCCAATAAGGCGCGTATCTCGCCTTCCACGAGGACGAGCCCTCTGGGCCGGAAGAGGAAGTGCTTGCCCTCCCCCCACACTCAAAATGAAAGAGAAAGGATAACCCAAATGAAGACCTAAGCGAGAAAATAAGTAGATGCGGAGAAAAAAGGAAAAAAAGAGATGAAAAATGGAATTGATAAATACAAAATAAAGACAAGTAGAAAGCCGTACTTTTTTTTTCAACCGCAAACAATAACGCCGAAAGAGAAATAGAAAGCCGAAAATCTCGATTCCAAAAAGCATGAGATTTTGGCCCGTGGTCATTCTAGCGGTTCCTTCTGATCTTAGAAAACGTCCGAAAAAACCTGCTACGGAACTATTGAGAAGGGGTAAAAAAAC